TGGCTATAGAACTAATAAGCAACTCATCACTTCGCATTATCTGGATCTAAAGAACCAGTCAAAATATGATATATCAATCATATCATTGTAGCAACTGAAATCTTTTTTGCATAAACAAAAGAAAAATCAATCTGATTCTAAGGTGTAAAGCGAAATATAGAAAAAGATGTGGATAAATGGAAGGGTGAAAGAAAGAGAGAAAAAAATATCAATGATATATAATTCCAATATGGAAGGTCTATGAATTATCTCATAAAAGGCAGTGTAATAAAGCATCAATACTCATTTATCGATAATTAAATGAATTTGTTCATAGAACAAAAAAATCAAGAGCCTCGAGCCAATAAAGACTGAGAAAATTGACTCAAGAACAAATTGAATTAAGAGCTCCATTGTAGAATTCAGGCCTAACCATTAAGCAAGGAGCGATGGGAACGATGGAACCTATGAATCTAGAAGATTCTATTGAAAACAAATCCTAATGATTCATTGGTCGGGATGGCGGAACGAACCGGGAACCAATTCATCTATTCTGAGAAGTCATGAGCTAACTCTACAACTGAAATAGATATTGAAAGAGTAAATATTCGCCCGCGAAAACTTGATTTTCTTGGATTGCTAAATTTTAGGCAATCCGATACGATAAAGGACAAAATAAAATAACGATTCGTTATACGTTATAACCTTATAAAAAAACTATAAATAGAAATAGATCTTTAATCGTATTTAGTTATATATCCAAATACGATATACAAATTACTAATAGATTAGATGAAATCTCAAAGAATCCCACGATTCAGTGTATTATTCATTAAATACATGGATATCTTAAATTCAATTTCAATATTTTTTTATTTTAATCCTTTTATTCGCGAGGAGCTGGATGAGAAGAAACTCTCACGTCCAGTTCTGTAGTAGAGATGGAATTGAGAAACAACCATCAACTATAACCCCAAAAGAACCAGATTCCGTAAACAACATAGAGGAAGAATGAAGGGAATATCTTCTCGAGGTAATCAGATTTGTTTCGGTAAATATGCTCTTCAAGCACTTGAACCCGCTTGGATCACATCTAGACAAATAGAAGCCGGACGACGAGCAATGACACGAAATGCGCGTCGTGGCGGAAAAATATGGGTACGTATATTTCCAGACAAACCAGTTACAGTAAGACCCACAGAAACCCGTATGGGTTCGGGGAAAGGATCCCCTGAATATTGGGTAGCTGTTGTTAAACCAGGTCGAATACTTTATGAAATGGGTGGAGTAACAGAAAATATAGCCAGAAAAGCTATTTCAATAGCAGCGTCCAAAATGCCTATACAAACCCAATTCATTATTTCGGGATAAGAATGTAAAACCAAAAGAAATAGATCTTGGGAATGAAAAAAAAAACAATCGTAGGTTTCTTTTTTTGGACAAACAATATTTCTTTTTTTTTTTCTTCGCCCTTTGCATTCAACGAACAGATTAAAAAAAAAATGATATGATTCAACCTCAGACCCATTTGAATGTAGCGGATAACAGCGGGGCTCGAGAATTGATGTGTATTCGAATTATAGGAGCTAGCAATCGCCGATATGCTCATATTGGTGACATTATTGTTGCTGTGATCAAAGAAGCAGTACCAAATATGCCCCTAGAAAGATCAGAAGTGGTCAGAGCTGTAATTGTACGTACCTGTAAAGAACTCAAACGTGACAACGGTATGATAATACGATATGATGACAATGCTGCAGTTGTCATTGATCAAGAAGGAAATCCAAAAGGAACTCGAGTTTTTGGTGCGATCGCCCGGGAATTGAGACAGTTAAATTTTACTAAAATAGTTTCATTAGCTCCCGAGGTATTATAAGATAAGAGAGAGCGTAATATGGTTATAGTAGGGTATTTGAAAAAATAGATTAAGATTAATTAGTAGATTGTGTCTCACGCATATACCTTGAATAATTCATAGATAAATAAAAGAAGTAAAAAAGAAAAACATGTTGATTATACCAAAATTCGGAGAAACCAATAATTTTAGTTCATCATGGGTAGAGACACTATTGCTGACATAATAACCTCTATACGAAATGCTGACATGGATAGAAAAAGAGTGGTTCGAATAGCATCTACAAATATTACCGAAAACATTGTTAAAATACTTTTGCGAGAAGGTTTTATCGAAAACGTGAGGAAACATCGGGAAAGGAACAATTTTTTTTTTGTTTTAACCCTGCGACATAGAAGGAATAGGAGAAGGCCCTATAGAAATCTTTTAAATTTAAAACGGATTAGTCGACCTGGTCTACGAATCTATTCTAACTATCAACGAATTCCTAGAATTTTAGGTGGAATGGGAATTGTAATTCTTTCGACTTCTCGAGGTATAATGACAGATCGAGAAGCTCGACAAGAAGGAATCGGAGGAGAAATTTTGTGTTATATATGGTAATCCTTCTATTATCCGAATTGGATCCGAAACTTCCTATTTGTGAAAAAAAAAAGAGAAAGGGTG